GCCCAATACCATCATACTTACATGCATCATTAACCACTGGGATTGGAGAGCGGGTACTAATATTTCGGATTGATGCATTTCAGTTAAAAGACCTGAAGTAGCAAATCCTTGGGTAAAAATAGCACTTGGCGCGGTTATTGCGCTTAAATGATTTTTATGTTTTTTAAAATATGGAATTATATGAATAATGGAGAAACTCCATGAAAGGAAAATTAATGATTCATACAAATCACTTAATGGGAAATGTCCCAAATAAATCCAACGAGTGACTAATAATCCTGTTATACAGAAAAAAGTAGCTATCATGCCCTTTTCTGACGAATCATAAAGTCCTACGATTTCATCGACTAATAAGGTTATCAAATGAATTGTAATTACAATTGAAACGACCGAAAAGGAGATATGAGTTAATATATGTTCTAAAGTCGAAAATATCATAAATAGAATTTGTTTCTTCGTCTTTACAAAATAAAAAAAAAAGAAGATCCCGGAATGGAAATCGGGAATTGAATTCATTATTCATTATAGGGATTATTGTATCTCTTTTAGAAGATGCCATGCCGCCACTCGGACTCGAACCGAGATGCTCTAGCACTGCTTCCTAAGAGCAGCGTGTCTACCAATTTCACCATAGCGGCTTGCTCGAAATCATAATAACCTATTATTATTCAATCGTCGAGATTCAACTAATCAATTCAATGCAATATTTTTTAGGAAACATTAAAATTGATGAATAAAAATTTGTTTAAATAGGGATTTGACCGTTCATTTTAGGTTGTCTCAGTTTTTTTTTTTTTAACTTAACAATGGGTTTTCGCGCAGTTTCTGTTTCCCGGAATATAACTGTTGTAACTAGATAGTTCTGCCCTAAATTCATGCATATAACTCAAAAGAAAAGTCCCTTTCTCACTTCAATTTTTTACTGATTCATTTCTCATTTATCTGATTTCATGAATCTAAAAAAAAATGAATTTTGAACAAAAACATAAATATAGGATTTTTATGTATCACAATTTTAGAACAACATCCAAAATAATTTATGTAAATATTTGTATAGCTTTGTATACAAATTGTATTAATCGTTAGGATTTTCGTTGGGTAGATAATTTGTGTTAGGATTTATCAAATCAATTAGATATTAGATATTGGGCTGGACATATCATATAACAAAAAAGTTTTATTTCTAGCGGAATTTTACCGTACTTAAAAAAATTCTTTCTAAAGGAAAGGAATATAGAGTTATAAAGATATATCTTAGTCGATCTTACAGTGCAAACATAGTATCTATTTTGGATCACTAAAAATTGATATATTCTTCGTACATAATATCCGCCTAAATAGGAAAGAAAAAAGGTCTTTTATCGATTAGATTGAAGGCAGGAGTATATATTGATTCAGAGAAATAATCATTCCGAAAGTTACAAAACAAATTTGAAACTTAAGAAATGAGTTTCAACGACAACGACCCATTGATTTATTTTGATTAAAGATCTTATATTTTTTCTTCTAAAGAAAAGAAAAATATTATTGTGACAAATGAGTCGATGGGGAAAATTAAGAATCCCCATCTCGAAACTGATAAAACATACTAAAAAGAAATGTTAAACCTTGTATCTTGTCTTTATTTCTTTTTTTTTTTTCAAACAAAAAAAAGTACCATTTTTAGAATTCAATAGACAGAAGAATTCTTATTCGACATATCATACGAGCGAAACGAATTCCATTTCATATTGATCCGTTCAAAACAATTAAGGAATGTAAATCATTCATTTTTTATTCTAAATTAGACTTTTGTCGAGTCAAGACGATTCAGATTATTCTAACGTTTGATTATTTAGTTGGCGCACAAAAAAACTTTTTGAATTCCCGGTAGAAAGAGATTTCGCTAACGCAAAAGCCTTTAACGCGGCCCACCATCCCTTCCTTTTCCAAAAATTTTTACGAATACGCTTTTTTGACATAGAAGTACGTTTTTTTGGAACTGCCATTAAAAAACTAAGAGGCTACTCATTGTTATAGTTGGATGTCAAAGACATCTAGTTATTGTTCAAAACAAATCGTTACTATTTATTATCGATCTATTTATTCTCTAGATGATACTCTCTTTATAAAAAAACTATAGAGATAGAAAATTCAAAATCGCATAAAATCTTACTAAGAACAAAAAAAGAAAAACAATATGTGATTTTGTCAAAAAAATTGTATATTTCTATTTCATAAAATATCCGAAAGAAAGAATAATTCGTACTGATTGGTACCTTTATATACTATATACTCATTCAAATCTATAGTATCTGTTGTGCCATAGAAATAGAATTGGTTGAAGTTGATAAAATAGAAAATAAAGAATCCAAAGCCAAAGAGCTTCCATTTATATTTCGGTCTATTTTTGTCGTGCTGCATTTATAAATGGAATAAAATACATCGAAAAGTTTTAGAACCCAACCTTTACCTCATTAAAAACTTTAATCTCTTTTTATATTACTTGATCAAGTTCGAA